GTATGGCTATCGAAATCGTGAGCATCAGCGTGTAGGTTCCAGATCCAAGTGGTAGTATCAGGTCCTTTAGCTATTGTTCTTGAGAAATGACCGGGTCTGGCCCATTCCTCAAAAGAAGTTTTGATAGGATCCCTATCTACCAAAATTTTTACTTCTGGTTCCGGCGAACGAATAATCATTGAGTCCTCCTCTTTCCGGACAACACATTAAAGAGACCCGCCAACAGTCAAGTCAAGTAATTAGTGAACCTATGAGAGATACTTATTATTAGTTTCTTTCTCTTCTATCTCGCATTTATCTAGTTTCTTTAGTTATTCACTAGAGCAATTATGATCTGGAAGTCGATCCAGGGCAAGTGTTCGGATCTATTATGACATAGCCTCAAGGCGCTCAACGGACCATTATGGCCTGGGTTTTTAATTAATGCAAAAACAATTTTTTGTGCAACCTAGTATATTCTTATATTTATTCAAATTTAATATATATTAAAATTGAATATTACAAAAGTTTCTATCTGTGTAGCCTTTATTCCTATGAAATACCATGAAATATCAGACGAAAAACGAAAAGGACGATCGATCGTAGATTAGAAGGGGTATAATGAAATTCATGAAATTCTTTGATTGGTTCTTCCCAAAGACCCAATCTTTTTTTTTATTTGACTGATAGAGATAATATAATAAACAATTAATTTTATATATTCTATTTTATTTTCTCTATTTATTATTATTATATATTTAATTATTATTAATTATTATTTAGTTAATTATTTAGTTAATGTTTATTTTCTATATTTTTCTATATTAATTAGAATAGAAATAATATTAGAAATAATCTATTTTATAATCTATTTAATATATTATTTAATATATTTATTATTGAATACATTATATATTGAATATATTATATATTTTTTAATATATTATATATTTTTTAATATATTATATATTTTTTAATATATTTCTTAATATATTTCTATTTTATTTAATATATTATTTTCTATTTATATATATTTTATATATATTTTAGATAGCAATTTTCTATTTTATATAGAATTTTCTATATAACTATATAATATATATAGAATAATATAAATAGAATATAGAACCAAGAAATAGAAAACTATAATAAATGCTAAAAAAAAAAGACTAATCCTAAATAATAAGTAATTAAATACTAAATATAAAAATAGAAAGAAAGCGCTCTTATCTTATTCGAACCGCCTTGTAATCTTCAACCAATTCTGCGCTTCAATATAATTTCCAGGAGTAAGCGCTATGGCTTGTTTCCAATACTCCGCGGCTTGATCGAACCAAGCCTCCGCAATTTCAGAATCGCCCTGCCGAATGGCCTGTTCTCCTCGGTCAGAATAGGCGAGCAAATGCCTTCCATTAGAACCGTACTTGAGAGTTTCCTACCTCATACGGCTCAGCAGTCAATTCTTTTGGTGTCCCATTTTTTTTCTCGAGTTAACCAAAAAAGGTTAATTCCATGAGTTTCAAACTTTCATTTTTATTAATAAAATTAATAAAAACAATCCGTTTTCTCTTTTCTCCCACCTTCAGAAGAATAAGGTGTAGACATTCTACTATCGTTATAATTTTCTGAAAGGTAACTATCTCGGTTTTATCTATATATAGAATCTTTGAAAAAGACCTTCCCTCATAAGAAAGACTTACTATCTTTGGGATCTAATACTACACCGCTGCTCAATACTTTAGGGGATCAACTCTGTTACATAAGTTGATTCCTAACTTATGTCTCATATTCATATTATGAGATAAGTAAGCAGTTCTTATTGTATCGGCCAAAAATCGCGCTAATTGATCTTTACGATGCTTCCTCTATCAATTAGATCTGTTATCCATAGAAGCAAGTATCTAGGCATATTTTTTTGTTCCTATTTTGGCTTCTATGAAGTTACTTTCTTTGCTACAGCTGATAAAAATCGTTGTTTTGGACGATGCATATGTAGAAAGCCTATTTCTAGTAAATTTCTTTTTTTTTCTATAGTGGAGATAGTCGCACGTAATGACAGATCACGGCCATATTATTTAAGGCTTGTGGTAAGAAAGGATTTCGTTCGAGTGCCCGAAAATAATATTCCAAAGCTTTTGTGTGTTCTCCGTTACTTGTGTGAATAAGGCCTATATTATAGAGTATATAACTTCGATCATAGGGATCAATTTCTAGACGCATAGCTTCGTAATAATTCTGCAAAGCTTCTGCATAATTTCCTTCGGATTGAGCAGACATTCGTTACGGTCGTCATTCAATTCAAAGAATCTCCGTTCCAGAACCGTACGTGAGATTTTCATCTCATACGGCTCCTCCCTTATGTGCATAATGAAAATAATAAAAAAAGGAGTAAAAAATTCTCATTATGAACTGAGCGGGGCTAGTGTTTTTACAAGAAATCTCTAGCCAACCTTTCTGCAAAAGATCTTTTCTTAACATCAAGCATGCTGATACTAGATAAAAATATTAAGTTAACTCTAAC